GCTCTTGATTCAACACACTTCCACTCTAGTGTCCGAGTAGATACTCTTACTTTCTCTCGAACCATAGTAATATTATTTTATGAGATCATTGAATCATTTATTTCTCTTGAAATCGCTTCAATCTTTATTTTTACACACGTCTTTTTTTAGGAGGTCTACAGCCATTATGGGGCATAGGGGTTACATCTCGTACGAAACTTAATAGTATACCACTTCTACGAATAGCCCGTAATGCTGCATCTCTTCCTAGACCAGGACCTTTTATCATTACTTCTGCTCGTTGCATACCTTGATCGACTACTGTACGAATAGCGTTTCCTGCTGCTGTTTGAGCAGCAAATGGTGTCCCTCTTCTTGTACCCTTGAATCCACAAGTACCGGCCGAGGACCAAGAAACAACCCGACCCCGTACATCTGTAACAGTCACAATGGTATTGTTGAAACTTGCTTGAACATGAATAACTCCCTTTGGTAGTCTACGTGTACTTTTACGTGAACCAATACGTCCATTCCTACGTGAACCAATTCTTGGTATAGGTTTTGCCATATTTTATTATCTCATAAATATGAGTCAGAGATATATGGATATATCCATTTCATGTTAAAACAGATCTTTTATTTTTATTTGTACATTTGGGGTCCTTTAGGGAGTTCTTTTTAGAAAAATTATCCTTGTCTTTGTTTATGTCTTGGGTTGGAACAGATTACGATAATTCGTCCCCGCCTACGGATCAGTCGACATTTTTCACAAATTTTACGAACAGAGGCCCTAATTTTCATATTTTGCATTCCTTAACTTAAACTTAATTCCTAATTTACTTAGTGGAAGAAAATAAGTTTCTTGAAATTTAATTTAAAATCTCGAATTGTATCTCCCCAAAAGTAATCTAAAATCACCTAATCGTTCGAGTTTGAATCTTTGTTGCGGAGTCTATAAATTATACGCCCTCGGGTTGAATCATAACGACTTACCTCAATTTTGACTCTATCTCCTGGTAGTATCCGTATAAAACTACGTCGGATCCTTCCTGAAACATAACCTAGAATCAGATCTTCATTATCTAAACGAACCCGGAACATACCGTTGGGAAGTGATTCAGTAATTAAACCTTCATGAACCCATTTTTGTTCCTTCATTCCAGGTAAAACCCCCTTGAAATATCAACTAATGGAGGAGGAGTGATATTAGATAACTCTTTCTCTTTTTTTTTTTCACAAATAGTCAATTTCGTATCTAATTTTGATAGTCGAAGGATTACCATATATAACACAAGATTTCTCCGCCGATTCCTTCTAATCGAGCTTCTCGGTCTGTCATTATACCTCGAGAAGTAGAAATAATTACAATCCCTATACCACCTAAAATTCTAGGAATTCTTTGATAGTTAGAATAGATTCGTAGACCAGGTCGACTTATCCGTTTTAAATTTAAAATAGTTTGAGATGGCCCCTTCCTATTTCTTCTATGTTGTAGGGTTAAAACCAAAAAATCTTTGTTGTTTTCCCGATGTTTTCTCACGTTTTCTATAAAACCTTCTCTTAAAAGTATTTTTACAATGCTTTCAGTGATGCTAGTAGATGATATTCGAACCGTTACTTTTTTATGCATGTCAGCATTTCGTATAGAGGTTATTATGTCAGCAATAGTGTCCCTACCCATAATGAACTAAAATTTTGGGTTCCTAAAAATTTGGATATAATAAACATGATATTTTTTGTTATGAAGTAACATTATTAAAGGTATATACGTGAGACACAATCTATTAATCATTCAAAATACTCTACTATAACTTATAATATAACTCTATATGATGATGATGTTCTTATCTTATAATACTTCAGGGGCTAATGACACTATTTTAGTAAAATTTAACTTTCTTAATTCTCGGGCGATCGCACCAAAAACTCGAGTTCCTTTTGGATTTCCTTCTTCATCAATGACAACTGCAGCATTGTCATCATATCGTATTATCATACCATTATCGCGTTTGAGTTCTTTACAAGTACGTACAATTACAGCTCTGATCACTTCCGATCTTTTTAGGGGCATATTTGGTACTGCTTCTTTGATCACAGCAACAATAACATCACCAATATGAGCATATCGGCGATTACTAGCTCCGAGTATTCGAATACACATCAATTCTCGGGCCCCGCTGTTATCTGCTACATTCAAATAGGTCTGGGGTTGAATCATATCATTTTTTTATCTGTTCTTTCAATGCAAAACAAAAGGGGCTAAAAAAAAAAAGAAACGAAACCTGCAATTGCTTTTTTATTCTTTTTATTCCAAGAACTCTTTCTTTTGGTTATACGTTTCTATCACGAAATAATGAACTGAGTTCGTATAGGCATTTTGGATGCCGCTATTGAAATAGCCTTTCTAGCTATATTTTCTGCTACTCCACCCATTTCATAAAGTATTCTACCTGGTTTAACAACAGCTACCCAATATTCGGGAGATCCTTTACCCGACCCCATACGTGTTTCCGCAGGTCTT